TTTTGACAAGCATTTGCCGCAGGAGGTCGTGTGAACCAAAACCCTATTAATAGATAGGAACACATTCCAACCAATTCCCAAAAAATATAAATTTGTATCAAATTTGAACTAGTAACTAATCCCAACATGGAAGTACTGAAAAAACTCATATAAGCAAAAAATCTCAAGTATCCTTGATCGTGAGCCATATAATTATCACTATAAATAAGAACCATAATTCCAACAGTAGTGATTAACATCAACATAATAGAAGTAAGTGGATCAATCAAGCAGCCAAATTCTAAAGCAAAATCATTATCGAGGGTCCAAGACCATACATATTGATAGATATAACTGCTATTTATTTGCTGAATAGACAGATTAATTGAAAAAATCATGACTATACTTAACAATAAAATACTTGGAAAAGCCCACATACGATGAAGATTTTTTGTTGCTGTCGGAAAAATAACAAGTCCCACTCCTATTAATATAGGAACTAGAAGTGGAATTAAAGGTAAAATACACGCATATTGATATGTCTGTTCCATAAAAAAAGGTTTTTAAAATTTTTAATTAATATTAACGGTTTCCAATTCACCCGACCTTACCTCTTTTGAAAGGAGTCAAGAAAAAATGAAAATATGTACTAACTTAAATAAAATTTTGGAATTTTTATTTCTTCTTACTTATTCGTTCTGAATTTCTGCTAAATACTTCAAATATTCAAATCAAGAAGTTACAATTGGTCAAATCATATGAAAGAAATAGATTAATTACGAATTTCCTTCCAATTTTCAAATTCAAGTCAAATTGGGCATATTTTTCCCGGATTTGACAAGTTATTAAAAATCAGATTTTTTCTATTTTTAGAACTATTTTATGCTATTTTGCCATATTGTTCACCCATTTTATCTATTCTTTTCTATTTTTCTAAAAAAATATTTTCTAGAAAAGAAATACATAGTGAATCAGAAAAGCTCATATTTTTTTGAACAATAGATGTCTTTCACATCCAGCTATACCAATGAGTAATCTCTTAATTTTTATTTAAATGGCAGTTCCAAAAAAACGTACTTCTGCATCAAAAAAGCGTATTCGTAAAAATTTTTGGAAAAAGAAGGGGTATCGGGCAGCGTTAAAAGCATTTTCCTTAGGTAAATCTCTTTCTACCGGGAATTCAAACAGTTTTTTTGTGCGACAAACAAATAAACTAAGTAATAAAACATAACACGTTGGAATAATCTAAACCGGCCTGACTCAAAAGTGGAGTCATTTCACTTCAAAAACCAAATTCCCGAATTCCATTTCCTTCAACGAGGAATGGAATTCGTTCCGCTCTTATAGCATATGGAGAATAATAATTTTTCTGTTTACCTTACCCAATTCAAATTGGATAAATATGTGTAAATTTTGAATGATGTAAAATAGGTTTTTTTTTGTTCATTGATAAAACGACTTTTTGGTTTCACTTTTTGAAATCAAATAAATCAAAAACAGTTAATTAAAAAAAATGTTTTTGAGGGAGGGTTCTATTCCTTAATTCATAGTAGGATTTACAAGAGTTGAGTGGAGAAGAGTCTAAAATACAAAATAAAACAAAAATCCTAAACGAAACGAATGAACCTTCAAATACCTATTTGAACAAATTTTTATTCATCAATTTTAATCTTTCCTAAAAAATATTGCACTCAATTAAATTCGTAAATCTAGACGATTATTTATTCATAGGTTATTATGAGGTCAAGACAGGCCGCTATGGTGAAATCGGTAGACACGCTGCTCTTAGGAAGCAGTGCTAGAGCATCTCGGTTCGAGTCCGAGTGGCGGCATATTATCTCTTAAAAAAATAAAATGGATCCTATAATAAATTCAATTGCGAATTTCGATTTTATAATTAAGGAACTCTTTATTTTATGATATTTTCAACCTTAGAGCATATATTAACTCATATTTCTTTTTCGATCGTTTCAATTATAATTACAATTCATTTGATAACCTTTTTAGTCGATGAAATCGTAAAACTAGATGATTCATCCAAAACGGGCATGATAATGACTTTTTTCTGTATAACAGGATTATTAATTTCTCGTTGGATTTATTCGGGACATTTTCCACTAAGTGATTTATACGAATCGTTAATTTTTCTTTCATGGAGTTTTTCCTTTATTTATATAGTTTCATATTTCAAAAAAAACCAAAATATTCTAAGCACAATAATTGGCCCAAGTGCTATTTTTTCCCAGGGCTTTGCTACTTCAGGTCTTTTAACTGAAATACACGAATCGACAATCTTAGTACCCGCTCTTCAATCCGAGTGGCTAATAATGCACGTAAGTATGATGATATTAGGCTATGCGGCTCTTTTAGGTGGATCATTATTATCAGTATCACTTCTAGTCATTACAGTTAGAAAAAAGAGAAAGCTTTTTTCTACGAGTAATCATTTATTGAATTTAAATGAGTCATTTTTCCTTGGCGAAATTGAATACATGAATGAACAAAGGGGTTTTTTCCAAAAAACTTCTTTTTTTTTCGCAAGGAATTATTATAGATCACAGTTCATTCAAAAATTGGATTATTGGAGTTATCGAGTTATTAGTCTAGGATTTATCTTTTTAACCGTAGGAATTCTTTCTGGAGCAGTATGGGCTAACGAAGCATGGGGATCCTATTGGAGTTGGGACCCAAAGGAAACTTGGGCTTTTATTACTTGGATCATATTTTCAATTTATTTACATACTCGAACAAATATAAAACTGAAGGGTACAAATTCAGCAATTGTAGCGTCTATTGGATTTCTTATAATTTGGATATGCTATTTTGGAGTCAATCTATTAGGAATAGGACTACATAGTTATGGTTCATTTACATTAACATCTAATTGAATTCAAAAAAAGAAAAAGGGTGGTTATTGCAAATAGTAATAAAAGGGTGTACAACGCAGATCAGATAAAAAAACTTTGTGTTAATTGGCGAGAGCCTGTCGAATCATATATGATTCGACAGGCTCTTTGTCATTGTACCATTTTACAACGAACGCTTTTGTAAATGATAAGATTTATAAATTATCTAAAAAAAGAATTAGATAGAATAACTTCAACCTTTTCAACTGATAGTGAAAGAACGAAATCGGGGTACATACCAATACCGAGTACGGGTAAAAAAATAGAAACCGAAAGAAATAACTCTCGCGGCCCAGAATCAAAAAAATAAGAGTCTGGGCCATTAAATATCTTGTATCCATAAAACATCTGTCGTAACATAGATAATAAATAAATAGGAGTTAATATCATTCCAATTGCCATTACAAAAGTAATTGGGAGTTTTGTCATTAAAAGATATTTTGGACTAGTAATTAGTCCAAAAAAAACTATTAATTCAGCAACAAAACCACTCATGCCAGGTAATGCAAGAGAGGCCATCGAAAAGCTACTGAACATCGTGAATATTTTTGGCATTGGAATACCTATTCCGCCCATTTCGTCAAGATAAACAAGACGTATTCTATCATAAGTTGTTCCGGCCAAGAAAAAAAGCGCCGCGCCAATAAATCCATGAGAGATTATTTGTAAAAGGGCTCCGTTGAGACCCATATCTGTGATAGAACCAATTCCTATAATTATGAAACCCATATGAGATACAGAGGAATAGGCTATTCTTTTTTTTAAATTCCGTTGGCCGAGAGATGTTGAAGCCGCATAGATTATTTGCATTGCGCCTACTACCATTAACCAAGGGGAAAATATAGAATGAGCATGAGGAAATAATTCCATATTGATCCGAACTAATCCATACGCTCCCATTTTTAATAAGATTCCGGCTAGAAGCATACAAGTACTATAATGTGCTTCTCCATGGGTATCGGGTAACCATATATGTAGGGGTATGATTGGCAATTTGACAGCAAAAGCAAGAAAAAATCCAATATAAAATAGTATTTCCAAGTTCACAGGATAGGGCCGGTTGGCTAATATTTCAAAATTTAATGTTGGTTCAGTAGAACCATATAAACCGATACCCAGAACTCCCATTAAAAGAAAAACAGAACCCCCCGCCGTGTACAAAATAAATTTTGTAGCTGAGTACAGACGTTTTTTTCCTCCCCACATCGATACAAGTAGATAAACGGGAATTAATTCTAACTCCCACATGAGGAAAAAAAGTAAAAGATCTCTAGAAGAAAATAATCCTATTTGCCCACTGTACATCGCTAACATCAGGAAATGAAATAATCGCGAATCCCGCGTAACCGGCCAAGCCGCTAAAGTAGCTAAAGTGGTGATGAATCCCGTCAGTAAAATGGGTCCTATAGAGAGTCCGTCTATTCCTAATCTCCAATGGAAATCCAAAAAATGGATCCATTTATAATCCTCCATTAGTTGAATTAGTGGATCATCCGATTGAAAATGATAGCAGAATGCATAAGTCGTTAGAAGAAGTTCTAATATACACATACATATAGTATACCAGCGTATTACTCTATTTCCCCTGTGTGGAAGAAAAAAAATGAAGCAACCCGCAAATATTGGTAAAACTACAATTATTGTTAAGCAAGGAAAATGGTTCGTGGTAAAGACAAGATACACTTGGGCCAGAAAAATCCGTGCTCAAAATCAAATTGAATTGAGCACGGATTTTTTCGATAAAAAAAAAAAATGGATTCAAGTAGATTTTTATGGAATGTATCAATAAGCTAGACCGATACTGCGAGTTGTTTCATGCCATAAATAAACACGAACGCTCAAAAAATCCGTTGGACAGGCGGATTCACATCTCTTACAACCAACACAGTCCTCGGTCCTTGGAGCAGAGGCGATTTGTTTAGCTTTACATCCGTCCCAGGGTATCATTTCTAATACATCCGTGGGACACGCCCGGACACATTGAGTACATCCTATACATGTATCATAAATCTTTACGGAATGTGACATTGGATCTATACGTTTTTGAACGCCATAAATTTTCGGTCTAGTAAACTAACTTAAAAATGAATCCTATAGTTAGATACCAGACGAATC